AGTGGATAGGAACATACTCTGGATCGAAATCATGGGGAGTACTTCTTAATCGTTTCTACCAACTTAAAGCCCCAATTTGAATTCCTTTTAGGTACATTCTGTTGGATAATTTACAGAATCTCCATTACTAATCCTTTGCGTATCTTGGTCTTCCTAACCATCCACTCATTTTTGTTAACCTTCCATTATGGTAATACATCTATGTTAATAGATAGTAAAAACTCCATACAGTTGATCTTTTGAACCCGTTTCAAGCCATGATGCCTAATCAACCAATCTTGGGGTAAACAGTCTCGACTGCTTTGCTTATATTTACTTTCATTTCATTCTTGTACATAGGAAATGAGATTCAATCCCTTTAACTGCAAATTTAAAAGCCGTTTTATTTCACTCATATAACTATCTGGTTTAGTTCATCAACCCGAATTCTGAATAAAAAATATATATATTCAACTCATTTAACTTTCTTACTAGAAAGAAAAGAAATAGGGGAAATTTTATGTCTCACCGAATCACACGTAGAGATATTGATAATACACATAGAGTTAATGGTATTTCATAACTAATTGATTGAGCAGCAGCTCTTAAACCACCTAAAAAGGAATATTTATTATTTGATCCATATCCCGACATAAGAAGTCCAACGGGAGCAAGACTTGAAACAGCGATCCATAAAAAAACACCAATACTAAGATCGGCTAGAATAAGGCGATAACCAAAAGGAATTACTGAATAACTTAGTAAAATGGATATGACTGCTATGGATGGTCCGATACTGAATAAACGAGTATCCCCTCTAGATGGAAAAAGATTCTCTTTGAAAAGTAATTTTACCCCATCTGCTAGAGCTTGAAGAATTCCCAAGGGACCGGCGTATTCAGGTCCAATACGTTGTTGTATCCCTGCAGATATTTCTCTTTCTAACCAAACAATTACTAGTACACCTAGTGTGATTCCTAATACAAGAGTCAAAATAGGGACAAGCATCCATATGATCCCATAGACTTCTTTTAAGAATTCCAATCTGGAAAACGAATGGATGGCTTGTAGTTCTGTTGTATTATCAATTATCATTTCAACGATCAACTTCTCCCATAATGATATCTATACTACCTAGTATCGTCATAATATCAGCCAATTTCATTCTTTTAACTAACTGAGGCAAAATTTGCAAGTTGATAAAACCCGGTGGGCGAATTTTCCATCTCCAAGGAAAAACACTCTGATCTCCTATCAGAAAAATTCCCAATTCTCCTTTTGGTGCTTCGACTCTTACATAAAGTTCTTGTTTGGACAATTCAAAAGTTGGAGAAGGTTTTTTACTAATAAATCGATATTCAAAATCATTCCATTCAGTATCTTTTACTCTATCAAAGCGTCGGATTTCTAAATTCTCAAAAGGCCCCCCTGGAATTCCTTCCAGAGCCTGTTGGATAATTTTTATGGATTCTGTCATTTCACTGATTCGTACTAAATAACGAGCTAACGAATCCCCTTCTTTTTGCCATTGAACCTCCCAATCAAATTCGTCGTAACACTCATAATGATCAACTTTACGAAGGTCCCATTGTATTCCGGAAGCTCGTAGCATTGGTCCTGATAAACCCCAATTTAGTGCTTCTTCTCCTCCAATAATGCCTACGCCCTCAACTCGTTCTAAAAAAATAGGATTCCGTGTAATAAGCTTTTGATATTCAACAACCCCTGTTAAAAAATAATCGCAAAAATCCAAACATTTATCTATCCATCCATGAGGTAGGTCAGCAGCTATTCCTCCGATACGAAAATAATTATGCATCATTCGCATCCCGGTGGCAGCTTCGAATAGGTCATATATCAATTCTCGTTCGCGAAAAATATAGAAGAAAGGGGTCTGTGCCCCAATATCTGCCATAAAAGGACCAAGCCATAACAAATGAGAAGCTATACGACTCAACTCCAACATAATGGCTCTGATATAGCTAGCCCTTTTAGGTACTTGAATATTGCCTAGTTGTTCGGGTCCATTTATGGTTATTGCTTCTGTGAACATAGTAGCTAAATAATCCCAACGTGTTACATAAGGCAAATATTGTATAATTGTTCGGTTTTCCGCAATTTTCTCCATTCCTCTGTGTAAATAACCCAATATTGGTTCACAGTCAATAACATCTTCACCATCGAGAGTAACGATAAGTCGAAGAACACCATGCATTGATGGGTGGTGAGGACCCATATTGACTATCATGAGGTCTTTTCTTGTAGTTGGTGCAATCATAAGTTTTTTACCGAGTCATTCTGCCATGAATTGCTGAAAGTAAAAAGAAGTTCATCAAAATTGAAACGCATAAGTTCAAATGATATCACTCTTTAAATTAACGAGTTTTTATCTCTCGAATATCCAACCGATCAATTAATTCTTTATAACGTACTCTATTTTTTTTTGACAAATAAGCTAGTAATCGTTGACGTTTTCCCAAAATTTTTCGCAAACCTCTCTGAGATGAATAGTCTTTTTTGTGCAATTCCAAATGTGAAGTAAGTCTCCTTATCTTAGTGGTAAAACTGAATACTTGAAATTCAACAGACCCTCTGTTTTCTTCATTTTCTTTTTGAGAAATAACCGAAATGAATGAATTTCTTACCATAAAAAAAAGCCTCCTCTCCCTTTTTACAGATATGGATTTTCCCGATCAGTAATAATAATGTCATTCATTTTAATGTGGTATATACAATAATCTAATTCAAATTTATTTATGAACTCCTAATTTTATCAATTCAAATGAATCAATCCAATTGAAAATTAGATTTAGATAGGGAAAGAAAAGGATTGGCACATTTTCGTATTCACAAAAGCGAACAATTTAGACCTAAAATGAAGAGGGTTCTGTTGATTCATTTCTAGATCGAATTGATACATTATTCATTTAGTATTGGATATTTAGAATGAAATGTAAGACAGGACGTGTGATGTGTGTATTTATTTGCTTTCATATATCCTATATAGTAGAGGATATTATAGGAAAAATGTACTATCAACGAATTTTCAATCGTGGATACAAATGTATCCTTAACATACTGAAACGACTGCCATTATTGGTATCAAACCAATAGCGATTCATACAAGCTAAATCTTCTAATCGATAATTAGGCCAAAGAAAGAACTTCAATTTCATTAATTGATTTGTCTCTCTATCAAGGTGATTACTGTCACCTAGAACTTGGCTGCTATTCTTTTCGTTGCAAAATACAGGATTTCTATCTACAGCATTCCTATTCTTTGAATTGAAACAAATTAGAATTCTTAATTTTCTACGACGCCTAAATGAGAAAATATTTTCAGGAACAAGCAAATCCAAATGATTTTTGTCTCTATTTCTTGTTATTCTTTCATGTGGTGGAATAGATTCATCAAAATTATTCTTAGCAACATATCTTTGCTCTCGGTATCTTTGATTAGTTTGGTGCTTACTCTTATGAACCAACAAAATACCGATGGTTTGATACATAATAAACTGTCCGTCGTTTTTTACAGACAGACGAATGGGTTCGATAATCAATATTCCCCTTTTCATCAATTCGGGAAGAGTTAAATTCTTCTGAATCAGCATTATATCCAAACTCATTTCTCCCCTTTGAATCGAGGATATAGAAATTTTTCTTGGATCTATTAGTCTAAGCAGGAAACAATATACCTTAATATTATTGATCATTCTTTGATTCAAAGTATCGTCCCATCTCAATTGAAAAAGCAAATAACGTTTCAGGAACAAATCTAGTTCTGCTTCCGTGTTACTTTTGTATTGTTTTTTCTTTTTACCTTTTTTCATGTCCGATCTCGCATAATCTTCTTCAATATCTTTTTGTTGGTTTAAAAGAACGGATCCAAGATCCCCTTGGCTTGTGGTTTTTTTTTCTTCTTGATTTCGATTTTTTATTTTTTTATTCGATGGTATCAAAAAACTTCCCTTTTGTTTTTCATTAATCTTTTGATTTTGATTTTCATTACTATTTTCATTTCTATTCAAATTTAAAAGAAGTAATTTGCTTGGTATAAACCAAGATTTCGTTTTATATGTATTATAAAGTAACAAAAATTCTGGGAAGAACCAAAGTTCCAGATTCAATATGGGACGCTTTAGCATTTTTTCATTCATCCCCATCCAATCAAAAAACACTTTTGGGGAGTTTGGTAAATTTATTTCTGGAATCATAAGATCAAAAATATTTTTTTTATCAATTATTTGATAATTATTAGTAACAATCTGAGTATTTTGATTACTATTGGCATCGATCGTGATCCAGGCCTCAATATCGACTTTTTGTCTAAGATCAAAATTGATAATTTTCCAATCCAAATATTTCCTATCGGAAGTTTTTTCCATATATAGAATATCGCCCTTTCCTAGATAATTATTGATAGGGATACTCCTCAGCATATCAAAAAAAGTGTCTTTATATGTGTTGTAATTATAAGAAATCTCTTGATTCTTATTTCCTTCAAACGGCGATCTAGAAATAAATGAGTCCTTTTTATTTTCAGAATTAATAGATTTATATGATAAAAGATCATATTTATAGTATTTTTGAAAATTATCTTTTTGATTCAATAATGAATAGACTTCCAAAATATTTTCTTTTTTGTAATCAATTAATTGGTCTTTTTCATATAAATTCCATTTGCTGAAATTTTTCCTTTTAACCATACGACGTTGATAAACTCTATTCCGCCATTGTTGTGGTATTAATCTAGACCATCTGATCTGAGATAAATCATATTGATAATGCCCCCTTAACCAGTTTTTCCATTGATTCATTTCAGAACTCGGAAGTCTGTTATCCCTTAATTTAGAATGAACTATTCCTTGTGTTTCAAAAGAATCCTTTATTTCAGGCTTAAGAAAAAAAGGGATTCCTTGATATTGAAGAAATGATTTTAATTTATACAAGTTAATAACTTGGGTTTGTGATAATTTGTAAAATACATATGCTTGTGATAAGTACGATAAGTCATCAAAAAGATGTGAATTTGTCTTACTATTACTAATATTATAAAGTGACTTTTTTATAGTCGAAATAAACTCAATTGGATTTTTATTTTTTTTATTAATTATTTCTTGACTTGTTTCATTATTGTAAATGGATTTATTCATAATTTTTTTTGTTGATTCAAGAAATAATTTTCTCTTCATTCTGGGAATATTAATGATAAATAAAAATATATTTGTGTATATTCTTTCAATGAAAAATTTAAAAACAAAAGGTAATTTAGAGATTAATCGAGCATTTCTTCTTTTTAATATTTGCCATTTTTCTAATCTTTTAGCATTATAACTTGTTTTGTTAAGACTAATATTTATTTCTGTAGTTACTTTTTTTTTCTCTTTTGTAATTCTTTCTATTTGATTTCTAATTGTATTTGTTCTATCAGTCAGATCCTTCATTTTTTTTTCTGTCAATGAAGAATTTGTCCAATCGGGAGGTGCAATTTGACTAAATGATTCATGAATCATCTGATTGCTAATTATGGGATCTCCTTCTTTTTTAGTTTCATTCGAGTCATATACTTCTACTTCTCTTGATCGAAATAAGAGAATTGGATTTACTTTTAAGAGTTCTTTTCTTATTTTTTTTAAAAAAACGACACTTTTGATAACCCATTTTTTTGTTTCTTTTGAAACTTTTCGAAGTAATTTGATTTTTCCTTTAAAAATTTTTAGAAGTAGCAAATATTTCTTTTTGAATTTTCCAATTTTTTTTTCGAGTTCCTTAAAAATGGGTTCAAAAAAAGAGGGTCGTTTTCGGGGAGAACCAAAAGGAAGTTCGGTTTCCATTCCCAAAACTGTTAAAAAACAAAAATCATCTTTTTCTTTTTTCTTTTTCATTATTAGATCTTTATGAGAGAATCGGAGTTTAGATCTGTGCCAAGGTTTCAGACAGAAAGGAAATAAGATTTTTATCTGAATACCATCTGTCAACCAATTTTGTGGAAATTCTGTTTCGGACAATTGAACACCATTATAGGTACATTTGACATGCATCTCCCTATTCCATTCCTCTAAATCTTGATACCATTCAGGAAGTTGCAATAGTAACATACGCCCAATATTTTTCGCTATTATTAATGAAGGTAATAGAATATATTTTCTAAAAATGGATTGAGTTATTAACATGGAACCCCTTATTACTTGCGCAAATGGAATGGTATCCCAGGCCTCTGCTATCTCTATTCGCGCGTTCTCCTTTCTTTTGTTGTCTTCTTTTTTGTCCTTCTCTTTTTTTTCTTCTCTTTTTGTTTGCTCTTCGGTATACTCTACAATTTTGAATGCTGACCCCCTCCCTACCCAATTTCTAAAAATTTGTTTAATCGGCCCAGAGATATCAAAAGAAAAAAGAAGCGATTTTTTTATTCTGTCTAAAAAAAGAGGGGAATGCACATTTGCTTGAAACAGTTCCCAAATAACTATTTTACGCCTTTGAGCACGTATAGAACCTTTTATTATGCCTCGCCTAAAATCTGATTGTTGTGAATAGCGTATCAAAGCTATTTCGTCTGTTTGATCAGGAGGATTAGTATCCTCAGTATGCTCCTTGTTACCAGTAAAAATTACTACACGTTTGGCTTTTCTTGAACGAATTTCATGATCGAATGGTCCGTTTTCTTGATCTTCTCCTGCTTCTTGTTCCAACTCGCTGGTTAATTTGTATAACCAGCGAGGTACTTTTTTACTGATTTCTTTTATTCTAATCGATTTTTTACTAATTTTTTGAACATTAGTATCCGTTACAATTCTATTTTGAAAATATTTCAAATATTTTGTTCCTTTTTCTGAATCTATTCTTCCTTCTTCTTCATCTGAAAATACAGAAAGACCCCTAGAATTAAAAATTGATCCTGATTCTTTACCAAGCTCATTGATGAAAGTTAAGAAATCAACAATTTCGGTTGATAATGGTTTTTTATCAAATCGATCTATTTTTTGTTCAATTTTTTGGTAATCAGTATCAGGAAAAACGATACCATGAATCCGATTTATCCCAACTTTCTCTATGAAATTGTCTATCGAAGTTTTTTTTATTTTTATGATTGAAGGTGAAACGCTTTTTGTTATTGTTCTCCGATATGGTCCGTTCAAGAAAGGATCATATATTTTGGGTAAGTATTCGTTTGTAGTATTGTCATTACACAACCTAGTCCTTGTTTCAAGTATATTCAAAAAAAGGGATTCTTTGTCTAGAGCTTGAATTCGATTTAAAAATTCGTTTTTTAAATTATTACTTTTTTCTTTGTTGGTATAAACCCAATCATTGTAGAGTTCATTAGATGAGAATTTTTCTAGTATAGGCATAGATATCCTTCTTTTTATCATTTCCAAAAAAGTTGACAAACTGGGTGGATATGTAAAAGATATTCTTTCCTTTCCATCACTTTGGCATGTGTCAAAAAAATATTGTGACATTTCATTTCTGACAGCGTTTTCAAATCGATTATTTTTTATGTATCGAAATGGTCGATTCCAA